TCTCGGCGAGATGGATAAAAGTATGTGTTATCATCCAAACTAAAAATGAATAGGGATGTCGATTCATATGAATTAATTTATTCAAGAGAGGCTCATCCAAATTAATCATGTGCCAGGAACCAGATTTGAACTGGTGACACGAGGATTTTCAGTCCTCTGCTCTACCAGCTGAGCTATCCCGACTAAGTCCCAATGTATCATCCTCATTTTATTAGAGGGCGGGGGTCTATGTCAATTAAAAGGGCGAAAGAAGATTAAAAAGTTTTATCTAGGTACTGGAATTTCTTGGATCTTAAAAAAGACGACTTTTTAAGTTTCAGTATGAGTAATGATATCGATTGTAAATCATTCAAATGGGGATTTCTTGCTAAAAGATGTATATCTTAGATATAAGATATAATAAGACATTTCCGCCCAGATCTATTTCAAAAAGAAATAGGGCGAGTGTATAAGGACACTCACGCAAGGAAAGGGGGGATAGAGTGGATAAATAGTTGGGGGGCAAATAGGCTTTTTGGGGATAGAGGGACTTGAACCCTCACGATTTTTTAAGTCGACGGATTTTCCTCTTACTAAAAATTTCATTGTTGCCAGCATTGACATGTAGAACGGGACTCTATCTTTATTCTCGTCCGATTAATCCGGTTCTTGAAAAGAGGATCTACAGACTATGGAGTGAATCATTTGATCAATGAATATTCGATTCCACATTGAAGAAAGAATCGAATCACACCAATTCTTCCGTTTTTTATAGAAAAAATACAGATTCATTTGGGTCGGCATTAATCATTTGATATAGTATTCAATACGTATGTATATCGTTCATCCTTTCTGAATTTTCAATGGAAAGATTTCTCTACCAACGTGGCCAACTCCATTTGTTAGAACAGCTTCCGTCGAGTCTCTGCACCTATCCTTGTTTTCGTTTTCTGAACCTTTGTTTGTGGAAAATAGGATTTGGCTCAGGATTGCCCTTTTTCTTAATTCCGGGGTTTCTCTGAATTTGAAAGTCATCACTTAGTAGGTTTCCTTACCAAGGCTCAATCCAATTAAGTCCGTAGCGTCTACCGATTTCGCCATATCCCCTTCCTTTTGTGTTAAGATTAGGATTTCATTGCGTTATGATGTCGTTCCCTTTTTCTTTCATTTCTACTGGAACCTTTGAATTCATTAGATACCGATTCCTATTTCGAAGAAGCATTTTTCCTCTTTGATTTCTTACCTATCTTCTCCTATCTTCTATAGGAGACCCTATTTGGTCCAATCAAATTGGATTTTATCATTTCTGGATCCCTAATTCAATATAGATTAATATATATCCTATATATATATCTACCTGTCCCCCTTCTCATGCAATTTTTAATACCTGAACGGTCGATTTTTTTTGTTGTCTTTTTACTACTTTATGAATTTTATGAATGGAATGAAAGCGGAGGAATGTCTCATCAGTTCGAACTAATCATTCCTAATGATATGGAATCAAATAATATAGAAAATATAGAAGTGTAATAAAAAGAATTTCAAATGTCATTTGAATTCAAATTTCAAAATGAAAAATTGAAATAATTTAACTATCTAACTAACTAACTAAAATAAAAATATTTACTATCGAATCTAATAAGATATAGAATTTCCTAAAAATATATCGAATTTAATAATATTCGAATTGTAAATTGTATTAGTGATTAGTGATAAAAAATACAAATTCTATATCGCTATATTAATCGTTATGTTCTATAATATTCAATATTTATTTGAAATTGTATATTCTATTGTTTTGTTTTCTATTCATATCGAGTCTGAATAGATAAGACATAATAGTTAATACCTAAGATTAAGATTCCAATATTTTATTGAATTACTATGCACATAAAATTGATGTTATGTGAGCCCGCTTAGCTCAGAGGTTAGAGCATCGCATTTGTAATGCGATGGTCATCGGTTCGATTCCGATAGCCGGCTTTTTCCTATTTATTCCAATTTTTACATAATTGAGAATGTCTTTTTGAAATCAAAGAATATTAAATATTTTTCAATTTCTTAAATTAAAATTATAAGAACTTACAACTATCTCAGGAAAGTAATCCCCTTTCTATAATAGAAAATAGGAGGCGGTCTGGATATTTATTCAATTCGTCTCATACTTCTTTATAGTACACAAGTAGGCTACTTCAGCAAACTTCGCTTGATTTACTTTAGTTTGAGTTTGAAAGTTTGAATTTAGGTTTCAAAAATCCAAATTTAATAATTTCATTTTAATAATAATTTCATTTTAATAAATAAATAAAATAAGAATAAAATTCATTCTAAAAAAATTCTACAAAAAGGAGTCTTTATGTCGCGTTACCGAGGACCTCGTTTGAAAAAAATACGCCGGCTGGGAGCTTTACCGGGACTAACTAATAAAAGGCCTAGAGCCGGAAATGATCTTAGAAACCAATCTCGTTCGGGAAAAAAATCTCAATATCGTATTCGCCTAGAAGAAAAACAAAAGTTGCGT